TGAGAGTGAAGATATTATCCATAATGTGACTATTCCACCAAAAAGTTTTCTTTTAGTTCAAAACGATCAATATGTCGAATCCGAACAAGTGATTGCTGAGATTCAGGCGGGAGCATACACTTCGAATTTTAAAGAGAGGGTTCGAAAACATATTTATTCTGATTCAGAGGGAGAAATGCACTGGAGTACTGATGTGTACCATGCACCCGAATTTACATATAGTAATGTCCACCTCTTGCCAAAAACAAGTCATTTATGGATATTATCGGGGGGTTCGCGCGGATCTAATGTAGTTTCGTTTTCACTCCACAAGGATCAAGATCAAATGAATATTCATTCGCTTTCTGTCGAACGGCGAGAGATTTCTGGCCTCGCGCTCTCAGGGAATAATGATCAAGGGAGGCATCAATTTTTGAGTTCTGATTTTTCGGGATTTAATAGAATCATAGGTACTGGTCATTGTAATCTCATCCATCCTGCACTTCTCCACTCCAATTCGGATTTATTGGCAAAAAGGCAAAGAAATCGCTTTCTTATTCCATTCCACTCGATTCAAGAACAAGAGAAAGAGCTAATGCCTCCTTCAGGTATCTCGATTGAAATACCCCTAAGGGGTATTTTCCGTAGAAATAGTATTCTTGCTTATTTCGATGATCCTCAATACAAAAGAAAGAGTTCCGGAATTACTAAATATGGGACTCTGGGGACGCATTCAATCGTTAAAAAAGAGGACTTGATTGAGTATCGAGGACTCAAAAAAATTAAGCCAAAATACCAAATGAAAATAGACCGCCTTTTTTTCATTCCGGAGGAAGTGCATATTTTTCCCGAATCTTCTTACCTAATGGTACGGAATAATAGTATCATTGGAGGAGATACACAAATTGCTTTAAATATAAGAAGCCGAGTGGGTGGATTGGTTCGAGTGGAGAGAAAAAAAGGCGGGATTGAACTCAAAATATTTTCGGGAGATATCCATTTTCCCGGAGAGATCGATAAGATATCCCGGCACAGTGGCATCCTGATACCGCCCGAAAGTGAAAAAAACAAACTTAAGGAAGCCACTAAGGAATCAAAAAAATTGAAAAAATGGATCTATGTTCAACGGATCACACCTACCAAGAAAAAGTATTTTGTTTTGGTGCGACCCGTAGTCACATATGAAATAGCAGACGGTATAAATTTAGCAACACTCTTCCCCCAGGATCCGCTGCGGGAAAAGGATAATATGAAATTTCGAGTTGTCAATTATGTCCTTTATGGGAGGGGCAAAGCTAAAACAGCTCGTGGAATTTCTGATCCAAGTATTCAATTAGTTCGGACGTGTTTAGTGTTGAATTGGGACCAAGACAAAAAAAGTGCTTCCGTCGAAGGGGTTTGTGCTTCCTTTGTTGAAGTACGGACAAATGGTATGATTCGAGATTTCTTAAGAATCCACTTAGTGGAATCCCATATTTCGTATATCAGAAAAAGGAACCATCTGTCGGGTTCAGGATTTATTTCTGATAATGGTTCAGCTCGCGCCAATAGCAATCCGTTTTATTCTGTTTTTGGCAAGTCAGGGGTTGAACAATCACTTAGCCAAAATCAAGGAACTATTCGTACGTTGTTGAATAAAAATAAGGAACGCCAATCTTTGATAATTTTGTCATCATCTAATTATTTTCGAATGGGTCCATTGAACGATGTAAAATATCACAATGTGATAAAACAAACAATTCCAATTCAAAAAGATTCTCTAACTCCAATTAGGAGTTCGTTGGGATCCTTAGGAACCGCCCTTCAAATTGCGCATTTTTATTCATTTTACTATTTAATAACTCATAATCATATCTCGGTAACTAAATATTTGCAACTTGACAATTTCAAACAGCCTTTTCAAGTACTTAAATATTATTTAATGGACGAAAACTGGGAAATTTATAATCCTGATACATACAGTAAGATCATTTTGAATCCATTTAATTTGAATTGGCATTTTCCCCATCATAATTATAATTATTGTGAGGAAAGGGCCCCGCTAATTAGTCTTGGGCAGTTTCTTTGTGAAAATGTATGTATAACCAAAAAGGGACCACACCTAAAATCCGGTCAAGTTTTAATTGTTCAAGTTAACTCTGTAGTAATAAGATCAGCTAAGCCTTATTTGGTTACTCCTGGAGCAACTGTTCATGGGCATTATGGAGAAATTCTTTACGAAGGGGATACATTAATTACATTTATATATGAAAAATCTAGATCCGGTGATATAACGCAGGGTCTTCCAAAAGTAGAACAAGTGTTAGAAGTGCGTTCCCTTGATTCAATATCGATGAACCTGGAAAAGAGAGTTGAGGGTTGGAACGCGCGTATAACAAGAATTCTTGGGATTCCCTGGGGATTCTTGATTGGTGCGCAGCTAACTATAGTGCAAAGTCGTATCTCTTTGGTTAATAAGATCCAAAAGGTTTATCGATCACAAGGGGTGCAGATCCATAATAGGCATATAGAAATTATTGTACGGCAAATAACATCAAAAGTCTTGGTTTCAGAAGATGGAATGTCTAATATTTTTTTACCCGGTGAACTGATCGGATTGGTACGAGCGGAACGAACGGGGCGTGCTTTGGAAGAAGTGATCTGTTATCGAGCTATCTTATTGGGAATAACCAGAGCATCTCTGAATACTCAAAGTTTTATATCCGAAGCGAGTTTTCAAGAAACCACGCGAGTTTTAGCAAAAGCCGCTCTTCGAGGTCGTATCGATTGGTTGAAAGGCCTGAAAGAAAACGTTGTTCTGGGGGGGATAATACCCGTAGGTACCGGATTCAAAGGATTAGTGCACTATTCAAGGCAGCATAACAACATTCTTTTGGAACGACAAAAAAAGAATTTATTCGGGGGGGAAATGAGAGATATTTTCTTACACTACAAAGAATTAGTTGCCTCTTGCATTTCAACGACTTCCCATGATACATCAGAGCACAATAGCTTAGAGGGTTTAATGAGTCCTAGGAGCGGATTCTTTTAACTATTAACTATTTGTGATCATTTGATTTCTTAATGGTAAGAAAAGAAGGATAATAATGAATAGTAAAGTAATGAATGGCCTGGATCGTGTATCAATGGTAAATCTCTGGTAGAAGAGAAGGTTCCCTAGGAACAATTATTTATTTCAAGGCGCCTCGTCTCTTTTTTTTTTTTTAAGAGGAAGTGGGGGAGAAATGGCAAGAAGATATTGGAACATCCAGTTGGAAGAGATGATGGAAGCAGGAATTCATTTTGGTCATGGTACTCGGAAATGGAATCCTAGAATGGCGCCTTATCTATCTGCAAAACATAAGGGTATTCATATTCTAAATCTGACTCGAACTGCTCGTTTTTTATCAGAAGCTTGTGATTTAGTTTTTGATGCAGCAAGTAGAGGAAAACAATTCTTAATTGTTGGTACGAAAAATAAAGCAGCTGATTCAGTCGCACGAGCTGCAATAAGGGCTCGGTGTCATTATGTTAATAAAAAATGGCTCGGCGGTATGTTAACGAATTGGTCCACTACAGAAACGAGACTCCACAAGTTCAGGGATTTGCGAACGGAACACAAAAGGGGGAGACTCGATAGTCTTCCCAAAAGGGATGCCGCTATTTTGAAGAGACAATTATCGCGCCTGCAAACGTATCTGGGCGGGATTAAATATATGACGAGGGTACCCGATATTGTAATCATCGTTGATCAGCAAGAAGAATATACGGCTCTTCGAGAATGTATCACTTTGGGAATTCCAACAATTTGTTTAATCGATACAAATTGTGATCCCGATCTCGCAGATATTTCGATTCCAGCAAACGATGACGCTATAGCCTCAATCCGATTAATTCTTAACAAATTAGTAGTCGCAATTTGTGAGGGTCGCTCTAGCTATATACGAAATCCTTGATTAATAATAAGATAAATAAATTATTTTTGTAATTCCATAGATTTATTGGTTGAGTATGATTCAGGAATCATACAGTATGATTCAGGAATCGCACAAAAGAAAAGAGGCAAAAACTGATGGATATTATGTAATTAGCGGACATTCCAAATATACAATTCAAGGAGACAAGTCGAAAATAAGATGGCTGAATCAAAATAATTCCTTTTTAATTTCTATTTCGGTCAGAGGGCAATATGAATGTTCTATCATGTTCCATCAACACACTAAAGGGGTTATACGATATATCCGGTGTGGAAGTAGGCCAACATTTCTATTGGCAAATAGGTGGGTTCCAAGTCCATGCCCAAGTACTTATTACTTCTTGGGTTGTAATTGCGATCTTATTAGGATCAGCCTTTATAGCCGTTCGGAATCCACAAACCGTTCCGACTGCCAGTCAAAATTTCTTCGAATATGTCCTTGAATTCATTCGAGACGTGAGCAAAACTCAGATTGGAGAAGAATATGGACCATGGGTTCCCTTTATTGGAACTCTGTTTCTTTTTATTTTTGTTTCGAATTGGTCAGGCGCTATTTTGCCTTGGAAAATCATCGAATTACCCCATGGGGAGTTAGCCGCACCCACGAATGATATAAATACTACCGTTGCTTTAGCTTTGCTCACGTCAGTAGCCTACTTCTATGCGGGTCTTTCCAAAAAGGGATTAGGTTATTTCCGTAAATACATTCAACCGACTCCAATTCTTTTACCAATTAACATTTTAGAAGATTTCACAAAACCCTTATCGCTTAGTTTTCGGCTTTTCGGGAATATATTAGCCGATGAATTAGTAGTTGTTGTTCTTGTTTCTTTAGTACCTTTAGTGGTTCCTATCCCTGTCATGTTCCTTGGATTATTTACAAGCGGTATTCAAGCTCTTATTTTTGCAACTTTAGCTGCGGCTTATATAGGCGAATCTATGGAGGGACATCATTGACTCGTTTTCGAAATAGTCTTTTTTTTTGTAGCTTAAAACAAGGCAATGTATGCGTAACTCAAGATAATCCACTTAGGAAACATCCATATCCAAACAGAAATCTACAAATACAGGATATACGCTCAAGAGCCGTAGAAAAAAATTACGCGATTGGGGAATTATAGAAAAGAGATCTGACAGATCTCTTTTCTATAATTCCCTTTTGGTCTTATTATATCACACCCCCTCTTCGCCAATTAATATTCTCTTTATATTTTATATTGTTTTGCTCATTTTTAGTCATTCAATTCCAATAGCAAATACCAAGAGCGATAAATTGAATAAAAATTCTTATAGTATCGCATAGTCTCACAAGCGGGTGATTAAAAAAAAGAAAAGAAAGATGCTTTCTAAAACGATTCCCTTTTTAGTTGATTTTAGTCAATTCGGCAATTCAACGATTGACCAAAAGAAAATAGTAATATAAAAAATAATAAATAGCATGCCCATACCTCAGACTGATATTTAGTTCTATGCAATAATTCGACCCAATGAATTCGTCTATTTCGACTGTAGCCATGGTGGATAACGAAAAATCAAAAGAATAAAAACTAATTCTAAAAAAAAAAAATAGATTGATAAAAAAGAGAGTGATTAGACGAGTGGGCATAATTCGGTATATGGAATCAAATGCCTACTCTTGCGTATTTTTTTCTTTTGAAATTGAAAAAGGGCTCTAGAGAATATGATTGACTTTAAGATACGAATACTTTGAATCTAAGATCTGAATATTTGGTTTACGTTCTGGAAGAAAGACATGTATATGGGATATTAGATATTGTATATGGGATATTAGATATTGCTAGTTATATATGAACTAAAGATATATCTAATCCACCTGTGGGACTATTGTGAATTTCGATAGGGATTCCAATAGAAATTATTCGATTTCGTCTTTGCTTTGCCTGAAAATTGACTCAATAAAAATGAAGAGATGAAATAAAGAAAACGAACGAAGAATTCAAAAAACGGTTCTGAAAAAAGAAATGGAAGAACAAAAGCCGTATGGATTCACAAAAATCCTGTGTTGTGCCTTTGGAGCAGAACGAAAAAAGAGATATCGAAATAGTTTTGATAGTTCAATAATAATATTATATTATTAGTACTCCAATTTGCAGTTCTTAGTTCCTTCGCCTGGGTGAATCCTAGTGACGAAATAATTAAGTCATAATTCATTGGACGATTGTATCATTAACGATTTCTTTAGTTTTTCTTTATTTTAGTGCGAGGACCTTATCATGAATCCACTGATTTCTGCCGCTTCCGTTATTGCTGCTGGGTTGGCTGTTGGGCTTGCTTCTATTGGACCTGGAGTTGGTCAAGGTACTGCTGCGGGTCAAGCAGTAGAAGGGATCGCGAGACAACCCGAGGCAGAGGGAAAAATACGAGGTACTTTATTGCTTAGTCTGGCTTTTATGGAAGCTTTAACAATTTATGGACTGGTTGTAGCATTAGCACTTTTATTTGCTAATCCTTTTGTTTAATCCTAGAAATAGGAAAGGAAATTTACGTATTTTTTTTTTTCTTATTTATTCTATCCATGTTTCTGGCTTTTTTGAATTCTATCAAGATTTAACTCCTACAATTGGACAGACTGATTTGAGGACGAGGAATTAGGATAAGCATACCAATTCGCCTTTTATTTCCTTTTCTTAGTCTCTTTATCTTAGTCTAAAGGAACCCCTCTTTTTCAGGGATTTTGCAACAAAGGAGGGGTTTTGCAATTGTCAGGAGTCCCGGTCCCTAATACTAATAAGTATCCTTCTTATCGGGAATCCTCAATTGCCAATTCAAAGAAATAATTTCGAAATCGAATTTTTGATTCCGCTTCGAAATAGGTAAATTACTAAACAAACAAATAAATTAAATAAGTATATAAATATTACGTAGAAAAAAAAAAGAACACTGTTCTTTTTTTTAGTCGATCTAAAAGAGGAGATCATATGAAAAATGTAACCGATTCTTTCGTTTCTTTGGTTCACTGGCCATTCGCCGGGAGTTTCGGGCTTAATACCGATATTTTAGCAACAAATCCAATAAATCTAAGTGTAGTGCTTGGTGTATTGATCTTTTTTGGAAAGGGAGTGTGTGCGAGTTGTTTATTTCAAGAATAGGCTGGACCTAACCAGCTGCACTTTTTTTTTTTTCGTTATAACTAGGAACAAAGGGAAAGGGTGCATGATTCCGCGAATTACTTCTGAATAAATTGCAAATCATATTGAAGAACCATAGCATTTCGTGATTTGTTGGTAAATAAATTTTGATTCTCTATCAACCAAACCAATAATATGGGACCATTAACATGGTTAAAGCTAAAGTTTGAAGTCCAGATACAGCACGCACGGTACTCTTTCGACTACTATGTTTTACTATAGAATAGAAGAATTGAAATGCTTTCAAAATTACTAATTAAGAATAATAGTTGGAATTTTTTTTTTTGATATAAAACACTCATATTGATAAAAAGATTGAGCCTTTTATTGGTATTGGAAAAAAAAAAATAGGTATTTCAACCAACCCTTTTTTATGCTGAATCGATGACCTATGTATCAAGTACGAAGCATTCTTTG